AGAAAATAACTTTTTCTTTTTAGAAAGATTACCCTTGTCTCTGTTTATGTCTCGGATTGAGACAGATTACTATAATTCGTCCCCGCCTACGGATCAGTCGACATTTTTCACAAATTTTACGAACAGAGGCCCTTATTTTCATATTTGTTATTCCTTACCTTAATTCCGAATCCACTCTTTGGAAGAAAATAAGTCTCTTGAAATTTGGAACCTCAAATTGTATCCCCACGAAAGGGATGTTTCAAAAGCCGCCTACACCTAATTGTTCGAATCTTTGTTGCGAAGTCTATAAATTATACGTCCCCTGGTTGAATCATAACGACTTACTTCGATTTTTACTCTATCTCCTGGTAGTATCCGTATAAAACTCCGTCGGATTCTCCCCGAAACATAACCTAGAATCAGATCTTCATTATCTAAACGAACCCGGAACATACCATTGGGAAGTGATTCAGTAATTAAACCTTCATGAATCAATTTTTGTTCTTTCATTCCAGGTAAAACCCCCTTGAAGTATCAACTAATGAGGAGGAGTGATATTAAACAACCCGTCTTTCCTCTCTTTTTTCAAAAATTGGAAGTTACGGATCAAATTCGGATACCAGAGAAGGATCACCATATATAACACAAAACTTCTCCTCCAATTCTTTCTAGTCGAGCTTCTCGATCTGTCATTATACCTCTAGAAGTAGAAAGAATTACAATCCCCATTCCACCTAAAATCTTAGGAATTCGTTGATAGTTGGAATAGATTCGTAGACCGGGTCGGCTGATACGCTTTAAAATATTTCTATATGTTCCTTTCCTATTTCTTCTATGTCGCAGGGTTGAAACCAAGAAATATTTGTTGTTTTCCCGATGTTTCCTAACGCTTTCGATAAAACCTTCTCGTAGAAGTATTTTAACAACGCTTTCAGTGATATTAGTAGATGCTATTCGAACCGTTCCCTTTTTGTACACGTCGGCATTTCTTATAGAAGTTAATATATTGGCAATAGTGTCCCTACCCATGGCGAACTATAATTATTGGCGCCTCCTAGTTTTGATATAATCAACATGTTCCGTTTTTTTTTTCATTTTTGATTATTCATTAATGAGTTATTAAAAGTATATGCGTGAAACACAATCTACTAATTGATCTATTTCAGATACCCTACTAGACCACATATCATGGTCTCATCTACTAGTATTATAATACTTCAGGGGCTAATGAGACTATTTTAGTGAAATTCAACTGTCTCAATTCCCGAGCGATCGCTCCAAAAACTCGAGTTCCTTTTGGATTTCCTTCTTGATCAATGACAACTGCGGCATTGTCATCATATCGTATTATCATACCGTTCTCACGTCTGAGTTCTTTACATGTACGTACAATTACAGCTCTGATCACTTCTGATCTTTCGAGAGACATATTGGGCACTGCTTCTTTGATTACAGCAACAATAACGTCACCAATATGAGCATATTGGTGATTACTAGCCCCTATGATTCGAATACACATCAATTCTCGAGCCCCGCTGTTGTCCGCTACATTCAAATGGGTCTGAGGTTGAATCATTTTTTTTGAATCTCTTCTTTCAATGCAAAGGTTGAGGGAAAAAAGAAAGAAATATTATTTGTCCAAAAATAAAGAAATCTGCGATTGTATTTTTCATTTCAAATATTCCTTTGGTTCTACATCCCTATCCCGCAATAATGAATTGCGTTCGTATAGGCATTTTGCACGCAGCTATTTTAATAGCTGCTCTGGCTACAGTTTCTGATACTCCGCCCATTTCATAAAGTATTCGACCTGGTTTAACAACAGATACCCAATATTCGGGAGATCCCTTCCCCGAACCCATACGTGTTTCCGTGGGTCTTACTGTAACGGGTTTGTCGGGAAATATACGTACCCATATTTTTCCTCCACGGCGCGCATATCGTGTCATTGCTCGTCGCCCTGCTTCTATTTGTCTAGATGTGATCCAAGCGGGTTCAAGTGCCTGAAGAGCATATCTACCGAAACAAATATGATTGCCTCGATAAGATATTCCCTTCATTCTTCCTCTATGTTGTTTACGGAATCTGGTTCTTTTGGGGTTATAGTTGATGGTTGTTTCTCAATCCCATCTCTACTGCAGAACCGGACATGAGAGTTTCTTCTCATCCAGCTCCTCGCGAATGAAACGATTACATAAAATAAATATTACAGATACACATGTATTTATTGAATAATACACTAAATCATGGGATTTATTGATATTGAATCTGTCACGTGGGAATCTGGATATTTTGTATATACAGCTAGACGTATATTTCTATATTATAGAGGATAATGCTTTGATTTTTTATAACGAATCCTTTCTTTCTTTTACCGAATCGGCAAAAATATTGCAATTCCATAAGGGTTGGGTTTTCGCGGGCGAATATTTACTCTTTCACTATCTGTTCCATTCGTAGGGTCAACCCATAGCTGCTCAGAATAAATCAAATCAATTGGTTCCTGGTTGGTTCCGCC